GTAGTAGAGATGGAATTTAGAAACAACCATCAACTATAACCCGAAAAGAACTAGATTCCGTAAACAACATAGAGGACGAATGAAGGGAATATCTTATCGAGGTAATCATATTTGTTTCGGTAAATATGGTCTTCAGGCACTTGAACCCGCTTGGATCACATCTAGACAAATAGAAGCAGGTCGACGAGCAATGACCCGCAATGCACGTCGTGGTGGAAAAATCTGGGTACGTATATTTCCAGACAAACCAGTTACAATAAGACCCGCGGAAACACGTATGGGTTCGGGGAAAGGATCCCCCGAATATTGGGTTGCTGTTGTTAAACCGGGTCGAATACTTTATGAAATGGGCGGAGTAGCAGAAAATATAGCCAGAAAGGCCATTTCAATAGCGGCGTCCAAAATCTCTATACGAACTCAATTTATTATTTCGGGATAAGAGAAAACCAAAAGAAATCGGTCTTGGGAATGAAAAATAGCAGGTTTTTGACAAATAATATTTCTTTTTTTTTTTCTTGGATCCTTGCATTGTGCATTGAAAGAACAGATTAAAAAAAAAATGATATGATTCAACCCCAAACCTATTTGAATGTTGCGGATAATAGTGGGGCTCGAGAATTGATGTGTATTCGAATCATAGGAGCTAGCAATCGTCGATATGCACATATCGGCGACATTATTGTCGCTGTGATTAAAGAAGCAGTACCAAATATGCCCCTAGAAAGATCAGAAGTGGTCAGAGCTGTAATTGTACGTACTTGTAAAGAACTCAAACGTGACAACGGTATGATAATACGATATGATGATAACGCTGCAGTTGTTATTGATCAAGAAGGAAATCCAAAAGGAACTCGAGTTTTTGGTCCGATCGCCCGGGAATTGAGACAGTTAAATTTTACTAAAATAGTTTCATTGGCTCCTGAGGTATTATAAAATAAGACTGTGATATGGCTATAGTAAGGTATTGAAAAGAAATAGATTAAGATTAATTTAATTAGTAGATCATGTCTCACGCATATACCTTTTAAAACTTCATATTTATAAAATAAAACAATTGAATTTAATAATTCATATTCATAAAAAAACATGTTGATTATATTCAAATTTGGAGGTACTAATATTTTTATTCCATCATGGGTAGGGACACTATTGCTGACATAATAACCTCTATACGAAATGCTGATATGGATAGAAAACGAGTGGTTCAAATAGCATCCACTAATATCACTGAAAACATTGTTAAAATACTTTTACGAGAAGGTTTTATTGAAAATGTCAGGAAACACCGAAAAGACAACAAATATTTTTTGGTTGTAACCCTGCGACATAGAAGAAATAGGACAAGGACCTATAGAAATATTTTAAATTTAAAACGGATTAGTCGACCCGGTTTACGAATCTATTCTAACTATCAACGAATTCCTAAAATTTTAGGCGGAATGGGAATTGTAATTCTTTCTACTTCTCGAGGTATAATGACAGACCGAGAGGCTCGCTTAGAAGGAATCGGCGGAGAAATTTTGTGTTATATATGGTAATTCTTCTGATATGCGAATTGAATCTGAAACTTCCTATTTGTGAAAAATACAAAAAAAAGAGCAGATTGTCTAATCTTGTTCCTCCTCCATTAGTTAATACTTCAAGGGAGTTTTATCTGGAATGAAAGAGCAAAAATGGATTCATGAAGGTTTAATTACTGAATCACTTCCAAACGGTATGTTCCGGGTTCGCTTAGATAATGAAGATCTAATTCTAGGTTATGTTTCAGGAAAGATCCGACGTAGTTTTATCCGGATACTACCGGGAGATAGAGTCAAAATTGAAGTAAGTCGTTATGATTCAACTCGAGGGCGTATAATTTATCGACTCCGCAACAAGGATTCGAGAGATTAGGCGGTTGAACATTTCTTTCCAGGGAAATACTATTCGAGATTCAAAATTCGAAGAAACTCATTTTCTTCCAACAAGTCAATTCAGAATTAAGGTAAGGAATGAAAAATATGAAAATAAGAGCTTCTGTTCGTAAAATTTGTGAAAAATGTCGATTAATCCGTAGGCGGGGACGAATTATAGTAATTTGTCCCAATCCGAGACATAAACAAAGACAAGGATAATCTAAAATAAACCTGCTAAAAAAACCGATGTACAAATAAGGGAAAGGGTCTGTTTTGACAGAAAATGGATATATCCATATATCTTTAACTCATATTTATGAGATGATAAAATATGGCAAAAACTATACCGAGAGTTGGTTCACGTAAGAATGGACGTATTAGTTCGCGTAAGAATACACGTAGAATACCAAAGGGAGTTATTCATGTTCAAGCAAGTTTCAATAATACTATTGTTACTGTTACAGATGTAAGAGGTCGGGTGGTTTCTTGGTCGTCTGCTGGTACTTGTGGATTCAGGGGTACAAGAAGAGGGACACCGTTTGCTGCTCAAAGCGCAGCAGCAAACGCTATTCGTACAGCGGTGGATCAAGGTATGCAACGAGCAG